TGCTAAAATATCGGTATTAAGCCCGAAACTCCCAGCGGATGGCCAGTGAGCTAAAAAAACGAAAGAATGGGTTACATTTTTCATATGCTCTCCTCTTATAGATAGGACGAACAAAGAACAAAGTTTTTCGATCACTTACTTCGCTCGCCCTTTTTTGATCGGTTTTTTTAATGCAATTTTTTTTTTAATGCAAATAGATTCAATCTAGTAATTTATTTTAGATTAAGTCTTAGGTCTCGTTTGACCTGTGAAAGACCTCCTTTGTTGAAATGTTCCCAAAATTCCTAAAATAAAAGGAAAAAGACTTTCCACTGTCCTAAACTAAGGACGGGAAGGAAGAAGGCGAGCATATCCTCTAAATTGATCATCCTCAAATCAGCCCTTCCTGGGGTGGGGTATTGTCTGTCCCAATAAATAGATAATTCCAGGAGTAATAAATAGGAGTAAAGTATTGATATAATTGGAATTGCAGAAGCAAATACCAATTTACTAAAAAAAGAAAAAAGTATCTAATCTAAAGCACTCATTTTCTTTTTTAGGATTAAACAAAAGGGTTCGCAAATAAAAGTGCTAGTGCCACAACTAGTCCATAAATTGTTAAAGCTTCCATAAAAGCTAGACTAAGCAATAAAGTACCTCGTATTTTACCTTCTGCTTCTGGCTGTCTCGCAATACCTTCTACAGCTTGTCCTGCAGCAGTACCTTGACCAACTCCAGGGCCAATAGAAGCAAGCCCTACGGCCAATCCAGCAGCAATAACGGAAGCAGCAGCAATTAGTGGATTCATGGTGAGTTCCTCGTGTCAAAAAAAAAGAAATGGTTAAGGATACAATCAACCAAGAAATTCTTACTTCTAAGCTCTATTGGGGAGAAGTAACTAAAAAGTACAAATTGAAATGATAATCTGAATTGTCCGAACTACTTCGAGATCTCATTTTTAGTTTCTAATCATTAGAGGTTTGTGTAAATCCATATGATTCTTATTATTCTATTTCTCTTTCTTTCCAACCAACAACTCTTTCATTCCATCCTTCTTTCTTTACTCTTCGATATCCTTGAGTTCCTATTATTTCCCCTATAATCTAATCCATAATAAAAGACGAAATAGAGGAAGAACCCCTATTGAAATCGACCTAATCCAAATCCAATAGGAATTAAATCAAGATATACAATTGATAACAATATGCTGCATAGAACTGGATATGGAATCCAATTCCATATAGAGGGAATTCGATATATCGGATTAGATAATGAATCTAACTTAGGAATATATAATATCCCATATACACTTGTTTCTTCTATTTTGCGTATTTTCTTATTTTCTATTGAATCGGATTCGAAAATCATTCCTTAAAGTGGAAACCCGCACAAAAGATGACTGGACTTCTAGACATTAAGGATATAGATCTAGCCTGACTCCGCCCCCCTTAATGCATATATACTTTGACAATTCCGTAATATAGTCTATTCTCTCTCCTACAACTCTAGGTTGTATATTCATACGCATTTCTAACTATTTTGTTTTCCAACCAAGCGGATTATCTGGAACCATGCATGAATTGAGCTAAGCTAAAAAAAAAAGACTATTTCGAAAACTAGTCAATTCAATGATGACCCTCCATGGATTCACCTATATAGGCTGCGGCTAACGTTGCAAAAATAAGAGCTTGAATACCGCTTGTAAATAATCCAAGAAACATGACCGGTATAGGGACTACTAAGGGGACTAAAGAAACAAGAACAACAACGACTAATTCATCCGCCAATATATTCCCGAAAAGTCGAAAACTAAGCGATAATGGTTTTGTGAAATCTTCTAGGATGTTAATTGGTAAAAGGATTGGAGTTGGTTTAATATATTTCTCGAAATAACTCAATCCTTTTTTGCTAAGACCCGCATAAAAATATGCCGCTGACGTGAGTAAAGCTAAAGCAACAGTAGTATTTATATCATTCGTGGGCGCTGCTAATTCCCCATGGGGTAACTGTATAATTTTCCAAGGTAAAAGAGCACCCGACCAATTCGAAACAAAAATAAAAAGGAACATAGTTCCAATAAAGGGAACCCAGGGACCATATTCTTCTCCAATCTGAGTTTTGCTCAAGTCTCGAATAAACTCAAGCACATATTCGAAGAAATTCTGACCGTCGGTCGGGATGGTTTGTGGATTCCGAACAGCTATGATAACTGAACCTAGCAAGATAGTAATTACGACCCAAGAAGTGATGAGTACTTGGGCATGAATTTGGAAACTTCCTATTTGCCAATAGAAGTGTTGGCCTACTTCTACACCCGATATATCGTATAACCCCTTGAGTGTTTTAATGGAACATGGTATAATATTCATATTGTCCTCTGATAAAAATTGAACTTCAAAAAAGGAATTCTTTTGATTCAACCATCTCTTTCTCAACTCAGCAACTTGAAGTATTAATCTTATATTTAGGATACCAAGAAATCACATCAGATCATAATATATATCAATACCCTCTAATATATATCAATATTCCCCTTCTTTTATCTATACAAAACAAAAAAGAATAGTAAGTGATCCCATAAATCTACGCAGTTGCCCAAGAATTCACTATTCTTCTTAATCAACGATTTCTTATATAGAGAGAACGGCCCTCACAAATTGCAAATACTAATTTGTTAAGAATCAATCGAATTGAAGTCATAGTGTCATCGTTGGCTGGAATCGATATATTCGCGAGATCTGGGTCACAATTTGTATCGACTAAAGAAATAGTAGGAATCCCCAAAATGGCACATTCCCGAAGAGCTATATACTCTTTTTGCTGATCGAGGACGATCACAATGTCTGGCAACCTCGTCATATATTTGATCCCGCCGAGATATCTTTGCAAGGTCGATAATTTTCTCTTCAAGATTGCCACATCTCTTTTTGGGAGATGGTGGAATTTTCCCATCTTTTCTTCTGCTCTTAAGTCTCTAAATTGAGAAAGTCTAGTTTTCGTAATCGACCAATTCGTTAACATACCACTGAACCACTTTTTATTAACATAATGACAACGAGCCCTTATTGCAGCTGATGCTACTAAATACGCTGCTCTTTTTTTGGTACCAACAATTAAGAAGCTTTTTCCCTGACTTGCTGCATCAAAAACTAAATCACAAGCTTCTGATAAAAAGCGAGCCGTTCTAGCGAGATTTGTAATATGAGTACCTTTACGCTTTGCCGAGATGTAAGGGGCCATTTTAGGATTCCATTTCTTAATACCATGACCAAAATGAACTCCCGCTTCTATCATCTCTTTCAAATTGATGTTCCAATATCTTCTTGTCATTTTTTCCACACTTCCTTTTGATTTTTTCTTTTTTTTTCATCCTACCATTCAATTACGGAATTTATTTCTTTTTGAAGATTAAGAAAGAGCCGAAATAGCTTGAAATAAATAATAATTGTTCCGATGTAACCTTCCACTGAGAATTGGCCATTGATACATGGTATAAACGTAACCTTAATGAATTAACTGACTTCTTTTACTTATTAAAATAAAAATCTAAAATCTGACCTGTTAGTGTTCTAAGGTCAAAAGTCTAGTTTAAAGTCAAAAAATCTGCTTTATGTATCCTTAAATCGTATAATTGGGGGTAAATGGGGGTTCTGATGTCTCATAGAAATTGTTTGTTACGTCAGAATCAGAAGAAACTAATTCTGTATGGAGAAACAAAATATCTCTCATTTCCGACGCGAATAGATTTTTTTTTTGAATTTCGAAATAAAGGTTCTTGTCTTGTGGGGAACGATGCACAAATTTTTGGAATCCGGTACCAACAGGTATAATCCCCCCCAGAACTACGTTTTCTTTGAGGCCTTTCAACCAATCAATACGACCTCGTAGGGCAGCTTTTGCTAAAACTCGAGCAGTTTCTTGAAAACTTGCTTCAGATATGAAACTTTGGGTATTCAGGGAAGCCCTTGTTATTCCCAATAAGATTGCCCGATAATAGATCGATTCATCCAAAGCTCGCCCTGCTCGTTCCGCTCGCAATAATCCGATTAATTCCCCAGGTGAAAAAACATTAGACATTCCATCTTCGGAAACCCGCACTTTTGATGTTACTTGGCGTATAATAATCTCTATATGTCTATTATGGATCTGTACCCCTTGGGATCGATAAACCTTTTGGATCTTATTAACCAAAGAGATACGACTTTGGGCTATGGTTAGCTCAGCTCCAATCAAGAATCCCCAGGGGACCCCAAGAATTCTTGGTATACGCTCATTCCAATCCTCAATTCTCCTTTCGAGATTCGGCGATAGTGAATCAATTGAACGCGCTTCAAAGATTTGTTCTACTTTTGGAAGACCTTGCGTTATGTCACTAGATCTCGATTTTTCATATATAAACGTAACTAACCTATCTCCTTTGTAAAGGATTTCTCCATAATGACCATGAACAGTTGCTCCTGTAGTGGCCAAATAAGGCTTAGCTGCTCTTATAACAAAGGAATCAATATTAACAATGAAAATTTGACCAGATTTTTTTATGTGCGATTTAAATAGACATACATTTTCGCAAATAAATTGTCCAAGGTGAATTATTGCCGATGTCTCCTCCCAAGAATCATGATGGAGAAAGTGCCAATTCAAATGGAATGGATCCAACATGATGTTACTATCGAAATTCGAAATCCTTTGATTTTCATCTATTAAAGAGTATTTAAGCCCTTGAAGTACTTGGAAGGTTTGTTTCAAATTGTCAAGGAACAAATATTTTTTTAACAGGATCTGATTATGCGTTAGTAAATAGTAAGATGAAGAAAAATTCGATATACTAGGTACAATAGCAGCTAAGGGCCCAAAAATATCTCGAATAGGAATTCTAGGATTCGATTCTTTTACCGCATTGGGATATTTCGAATTCTTGAATAAACCAATTCTAGAACAGTTGGATGCCAACAAAATCATCAAAGATTGGTATTCTTTATTTCGATTCAACAAGGTGCCAATAGCTTCTTGATGTTGGCTAAGTGATTGAATCTTCGCCTTGGAATAAAAGGAATTGGTATTGGTGCGATCTAACCTATTATTGGGAATCGGTCCTGCACTTGTCCTATCATACCTTCTTCGTGTATACGAAATAGTGGACTTTACTAACTCAATTCTTAGGAAATCACGAATCAGATCATTTGCTCTTACCTCAACAAGGGAAGCACGAGCCTCCTCTTTTTCTTCTTGTTCCCAATTCACTACTAAGCAAGTTCGAACAAATTGACTATTCGTGTGATAAATTCTTTGAGTTAACTTGCTATTTTCATGAGAAAGAAAATTGACAAGTCGAAGTTGGAGATTATCCTCTTCTTGCAAGAGATCCTGCGGGAAAAGTGTTGCTAAATTTCTCCCTTCGTCCATTTCATATGCGACTGCAGGTCGAACCGAAACAAAATACTTTTCCTTGCTCTTGAGAATTTTTTTCCGTTGAACATAGACCCAATTTTTCCTTTTTTTTGATTCCTTAGATTCTTTCTTTTCTCTTTCTGGTGGTATCAAACTACCACCTAATATCTTATCTGCTTCTTCAGGAAAATGAATATCTCCGGAAAAGATTTTGAGTTCCGTATGGCTTTTTTTTCTATTCACTCGGACCAATCCACCTAGTCGACTTCTTGTATTTTTTGTGAGTTGTGTATCCACTCCAATGATACTATTATCAAGTACCTTTAGGGATGAGGATCTGGGCAAGATATGCAGTTCTTGAAGAATGAAAAAAAACCGATCTAGTTCTTTTTGGTATTTTAGACTAAATTCTTTTGTTCCTTGATGCTCAATCAAACCCTCTTTTTTTAAGATGGAATCTTCCTCTGGGCTCCCGTATTCGTCCTCTGAGTCTTCTTCTGAGTCTTCCTCTGAGCTCCCGTATTCGTCCTCTGAGTCTTCTTCTGAGTCTTCCTCTAAAGTCCCATATTCGTCCTCTGAGCCTTCCTCCGGGCTCCCATATTCGTCTTCTGAGTCTTCATCTAGAGTTCCATATTCGTCCTCTCGGGTCCTATATTTGTTCTCTGGGCTCCCATATTCGTCCTCTGAGTCTTCCTCTCGAGTCCTATATTCGTCTTCTAGGGTTTCATATTCGTCCTCTAGGATCCCATATTCATCTTCTAGGGTTTCATATTCGTCCTCTAGAGTCCTATATTCGTCTTCTAGGGTTTCATATTCGTCCTCTCGGGTCCTATATCCGTTCTCTGGGCTCCCATATTCGTCCTCTGAGTCTTCCTCTCGAGTCCTATATTCGTCCTCTAGGGTCCTATATTCGTCCTCTAGGGTCCTATATCTAAATTTCACAATTCCTGAACCCTTTTTATCTTTTCTGTATCGTGGATCGTCAAAATAAGCAAAAATAGTATTTCTACGTAAAACACCCATAAAGGGTATTTCAATAGAAATCCCCAAACAGGATATTAGTTCTTTCTCTTGTTCTTGATGATATTGTAATGGAATGACGAACCTATTTCTTCGCTTTTTCGCCAATAAATCCGAATTATCTTGAAGAATAGAAGGATAGATAAAATTCCAATGGCCGTTGGACATGATTCTATCCGGCGTTGAATAATCAAGAATTTCCCTATCTTTTTTACCAAAAGTATCCAACAGTCTATGTCTTACTTGATCATCATTAGCCATTGAGAGGTCAAAGATATATCTTCCGTCAACAGAAAAAGAATAAGTATTCATTTGATCTTGATCCTTGTGGAGCGAAAAAGACGCTATACTGGATCTGCACATACTTACTGACAATATCCATAAATGGCTTGTTTTTGGTAATCGACGAAGATTACCATATTGATATTCGGGCGCATGGTAAACATCAGTACTCCAGTGCATTTCCCCGTCTGATTCGGAATAAATATGCTTTTGTACCCTTTCTTTAAAATGCAAAGTGGACGTTCCGGCACGAATCTCCGCAATTACTTGTTCGGATTCTACATATTGATCATTTTGCACTAGAATCAAGCTTTTTGAGGGAATATTCACACTATATAGAATATCCTGACTCTGAATAGTTACATGCAAGTCTATATAACATAGAAAAGCAGGCTGCCCATGACGGGTACGTGTGGGGTGAACCAAATCCTCATTGAATTGGATTTTTCCATTCGAAGGGGATCGTACAAGGTCGGCAGTACCCCCTGTGAATACTCCACCAGTATGAAAAGTTCTTAATGTTAGTTGAGTCCCTGGCTCCCCAATTGATTGACCCGCAATAATACCTACGGCTTCCCCTAATTCGACCAGATCGCCATGAGTGGGACTCCGACCATAACATAATTGACAGATCCAAGATGTGCTCCGGCAAGTAAAGGGGGTTCTAATATATATTGGTTGTGCTCGAAATGGTTGTGCTCGAAAGGCAGTTATGAATCGATTGACTAATCCAATTCCAATATCTTGATTTCGAGCGGCAATGCATCGTGAACCGATATATATATCGTCTGCTAATACACGACCAATTAGTGTTTGGACAAAAAGTTTTTCCGTCATCCCATTTTGAGGACTCACAGAAATACCTCGGATAGTACCACAATCTCTTCTACGCACAATAATATGTTGAACTACTTCAACAAGTCTACGTGTAAGATATCCAGCATCCGCTGTTCGTACAGCAGTATCTACAACCCCTTTACGGGCTCCATAGCAGGAAATTATATATTCTGTCAAAGAAAGTCCCTCGCGTAAATTGCTTTGAATAGGTAAATCAATCATTTGTCCTTGAGGATCCGCCATTAATCCTCTCATACCTACTAATTGGTGTACTTGAGATGCATTTCCTCTAGCTCCTGAAAAAGACATTAGATAGACTGGATTAGAAGGATCCGTTATCCGAAAATTCGAATTCATTTCTTGTTTCAAATATTCACTTGTAGCATACCATATCTCAACGGATTGGCGTAATTTTTCTACCGCGTGTACAGCCCCATAATAATAGTGTTTCTCCAAAAGAAAACTCTGTTGTTCCGCGTCTTGGACTAACCATCCCTTAGAGGGTATTGTTAAAAGATCCTCGATTCCTAATGAAATCGATGTAGTAGTGGCTTGATGAAAGCCCAGAGTCTTTATTTGATCCAGTATATGGGATGTATATCCCATTCCGAAATGATCTATTAATCTGCTAATAAGTCGTTTCATAGCAGTTCCGTCTATCTCTTTATTATGAAAGACCAGATTGGCCCGTTCCGCCATACATAAGTACCCCCTTTTTCGGCTGAGTAGGATTCGACAATTGCTGAGTAGGATTCGACAATGGGCCTGAGTCAGTGATTCGAAAATGAAATTAACTTCCTTTCCTTAATCTCAATCTGGATTCGCGCGGCAAAAATGATGATACTAGCGAAATCGGAATGCCCCCCGAAAGGGGCATCGCCGAATCTAACTTCCTTGTTTAGATAGTGTATGAATAGGCCTGACTAAATCCTTGTATGGCTTCCTCTATTTCTCTATAAAAAGAAATATGACCAAGAGTGCTTCGAATGTATATAGAACGGATTTCTTTTTTTCTATTTCCCACTATTAGATAGTGGGCATAAATCTCATGATAAGTCCCCAAAGATTCATATTGAACTTCAATCGGAACTTCTCTTGACCCAATGACGCGTTGATCTAGTTTCCATCGGAGCCACAAGGGACTGTCTAAACTGATTCGTTTCTGTCTATAAGCTCCCAGTGCATCATAGGAACTAGAAAAATGGGGTTCTTTATCTTTCGTATACTTATAATTATTATTATTGTAACTTACTTTTTGATTTGGATAGTTTCCGCAACTATTATATCTATTTGCACAAATACCCCGACGGTTTCCAATCGTTAATACATAAAGTCCTATAAGCATGTCTTGGGTCGGTACGCAAATAGGATCTCCAATAGCAGGAGATAGGAGATTCATATGAGAAAACATAAGTAAACGGGCTTCCGCCTGAGCTTCCAAGGATAAAGGTAGATGAACAGCCATTTGATCCCCATCAAAGTCCGCATTGAAACCCTTACACACTAATGGGTGTAAACAAATAGTACGCCCCTCTACTAAAGTGGGTTGGAAGGCCTGTATGCCTAATCTATGCAGGGTAGGTGCTCTATTCAACAGTACAGGATGTCCCCGCATAACTTCTTGAAGTATTTCCCATACAATGGGTTCCTTTTCCCAAATTTTCCTTTTAGCAATCCTGACATTAGAAGTAGCGCGTTTCGTGATTAAATCGCGAATTACAAATAGCTGAAAAAGCTTTATTGCTATCTCTAGAGGTAATCCACATTGATGTAATGAAAGTGAAGGACCCACAACAATGACAGAACGCCCCGAGTAATCGACCCGTTTCCCAAGCAGAGTCTCACGAAACCTTCCCTCTTTACCTTCAATTACATCTGAAAGTGATTTGTATACTTTATTGTGACCATCCCTCGTTGGTTGCCCGCGGGACCCACTATCAAGAAGTGTATCCACGGCTTCTTGTACCAACTTTTCCTGGCACATTACTAAATCTGCTGGCGCTAATTCACTTCTTTTTAATAGATAGGCAAGGTTGTTGTTCCGACGGATAACTCTCTTATAAAGTTCATTAATATCCGAAGTCACTACTTTATCCCCAGACCTATAAACAATGGGTCTCAATTCGGGAGGAAGAACCGGTAATAAGCACAAAACCATCCATTCTGGTTCTACATTTGTTTGAATAAAATGTTTCGCCAATTGCATGCGTCTAATCAAAAAAACTTTTCTTATTCGTCTTTTTCTATCTTCCCATTCATCTCCACTATACCCCTCGTCTTCTAATTCCTTCCATTCGACCAAGGAATTCTCTATAATAATTCGCAAATCCAAATCTGCTAATTGTTCTCTAATAGCACCTGCTCCTGTCGCAATTTCCCGATTTCGAAATGTTGCAAAGCCTGGGGTAGAAAAAAAGGGAGAAATGCTGTGGTTACAGGATGAAATTTCATCTTCGAATAAACCTCGTAATCGTAAGAAAGTGGGTTTTTTAGCGCTGGGCCTAGCAAAAGAGAAATCGCCGTATACTAGGCCCTCCAATTTCTTAAGGGGTTTATCTAAAAGGTTCGCAATATAACTAGGAAGACCTTTCAAATACCACACATGAGTCACGGGACATGCGAGTTTGATGTATCCCATTTGATATCTTCGTATCCGAGAATCAACAAATTCTACCCCGCATTTTTGGCAAAATCTTTCGTCTTCGTTTTCAGCTACGCTCGCTCGAGAATTTCCACAAGCACAAATTCTGCTTTTTATGGGTCCAAAGATTCTTTCGCAAAACAATCCATCTTTTTCTGGTTTATCGGTTTTATAATGAAAAGTAGAGGGCCTTGTGACTTCGCCAACGACTTCCCCATTAGGTAGGTTTTTGTTAGCCCAAGCCTTTATTTGTTGAGGGGAAACGAGTCCAATTTGGAGTTGTTGATGTTTATATTGGTCAATCATAAAATAGAAATAAGAAAAGAATTTATATTTATTCCGATCAAACTTCCTCCCTATTAACCTGGAAGTTCTTCTCAGATACAAGGAAATGATTCAGTTCTAGAGCCAAAGATCGTAGTTCTCGAACGAGCACTCGAAAAGATTCTGGAGGATCCTCGTGATTAGGTACTCTTTTTCCCCAGATCGTAGCATTAAGTATTCCTTGGCGAGCTATAAGATGATCTGATTTATAAGTAAGTATCTCTTGTAAAATATGAGCAACACCAAATCCTTCTAAAGCCCAAACTTCCATTTCTCCTACTCGTTGTCCCCCTTGCTTGGCTCTTCCTCTAACGGGTTGTTGTGTAACAAGTGAGTAGGGCCCAGTAGAACGTCCATGGATTTTTTCATCAACTTGATGAATTAATTTTAAGATATAGGACTTCCCTATTAGAACAGGTTGTTCGAAGGGGTCTCCTGTTCTTCCATCAAATATTCTACTTTTTCCCGGGTACTCGGGTTCAAATACCCATGGATTTTTTGTTTGTTTACTGGCTTCATATAATTCTGAAAACACAAGTTTTCTTGAAGCCTCTTGCTCATATCTCTCATCAAAGGGTGCTATTCTATAATGTTTCTTTAGCAGATCCCCTGCTAATCCGAGCGAGCTTTCAAATATTTGTCCCACATTCATTCGTGAGGGTACTCCTAAGGGATTGAAGACCATATCAACAGGTGTTCCATCTTGCAAATAGGGCATATCTTGCCTAGGCAAAATTTTGGAAATGATCCCCTTATTCCCGTGTCTTCCGGCTACTTTATCCCCAACTTTGATTTCACGTTTCTGTAAAATATATACACGAACCATTATGTCTAGGGGGTCTCTCTGGATCCATTTCACATCGATAACGCGCCCTCTTCCACCTATAGGTAGTTTGAGAGAAGTTTCTTTTGAAGTGGATACCTCAAGACCAAATATGGCCCGTAATAATCCAGCTTCCGCGATATACGACGATTCGCTCGCTATCTGAGGCGTTAATTTACCTACTAAAATATCGCCAGTTTCTACCCAGGATCCCAACCTAACAACTCCATTTCTGTCCAAATTGCGGAGTAAATGTTCTTCTAGATGTGGTATTTCTTTAGTGATTTTTTCAGCGGAGCCTTGGCTTGTCGTATCCGTCTGAATTTCATATTTTCGGATGTGAAAAGAAGTATAAATATCCTCATATACCAAACGTTCGCTAATTAGTACTGCGTCTTCAAAATTGTAACCTTCCCATGGCATATAAGCTACTAATACGTTTTTTCCTAAAGCAAGTTCCCCACCAACTGTAGCAGCTCCCTCTGCTAAAATTTGTCCTTTTTTAATGGATTTACCCCATGGAACCCGAGGTTTTTGGTGCATACAAGTATTTTTGTTAGAGCGCCGATGGGTAACTAAAGGAATACTTATAGTCTTCCCACTACTTGATAAAAGGATCTTGTGACTATCAGTAGAAATGATCTTTCCCTCGCGTTCGGCTATAACGGAAACCCTCGAATCTAGAGCTGTTTGGCGTTCCAATCCAGTTCCAACAATGCACTTCTCGGACCGAGAAAGCGGAACTGCTTGGCGCTGCATATTAGAACTCATTAAAGCCCGATTCGCATCATTATGCTCAATAAAAGGAATGAGAGAACCTCCAATAGAAAAATATTGGAAAGGAAAAATACTTCTAACATGGATCTGTTCCCATGCAATAGTCAGGAATTCTTGACGGTATCTAGCTGGAACAACCTGTTCTTCCTGAATACCCTGATTCAAAGACAAAGAATTTCCTGCTGCTATCATATAATATTCATCTCTATTTGGTGATAAATAAACCACCTGTTTCTCTTTTTTTTCTTTTGCTTTCTCAGATATTTCATAAAATGGACTCTCTATGGATCCCCACCAGTGATCAATTCTCGCATGAATAGCTAAGGATCCAGTAAGTCCAACATTGATTCCTTCGGACGTGTCAATTGGACAAATACGCCCATAGTGACTCGGATGAATATCTCGGCTCCGAAAACTTGCAGTCCTCCCCGTCAATCCTCCAGGACCCAAACAACTCACTTTTCGCCCATGAACAGTTTGTGTCAATGGATTAGTTTGATCAAAAACTTGAGATAAGGGGTATGTGCCAAAAAAGGTCTCATAAGTAGTTATTAATAAAATCGAAGTTGAAGTTGGAGTTACCAAAGTTTGTGGAGTCGGTTTCGATTGACGTATGAATACTCTACGGATAGTTTTTTGAACCGCATGTTGTAAACGATCAAGAGCCAGTCCGAATTGATCTTGTAACAGATCCGCAACCGAACGAATACGTTTATTTTTCAAGTGATTCATATCGTCATCGTCAAGTATACCCGTTCCAAATTTCATTCCAATCAAATGATCCGTAGCGGCCAATACATCTCGTGGTAACAAGAATGTATTGTTCTGAGGTATATCAAGATTCAGTCTCCGATTCATATTTCGTCGACCAATCCTTCCTAATTCACATTTTTGTTGAAAAAATTTCTTTTGTAATTCCTCACATAAGGACTCCGAAAATACCAGGTCCCCACCTACACAAGCAAATTGTTGATAAAACTCCAAAATAGCTTTTTCTTTTGACTCAATCCTCTTCTTCTCCTTAGCATTCGGGAAAGACAAGAGAATTTCAGGGTAGGAAACATTATCTAGAATTTCTCTTAGATTCGAACCCATAGCTGATGATAGAACTAGAATAGATACCTTTTGTTTTCTACTTACGCGAGCCCATATCCTTTCTTTTTTATCAATTGCTAATTCCGATCTTCCTCCCCAATCTGATATTATAGTCCCGGTGTAGATAGAAATTCCCTTATGGTCTAATTCCGAGCGGTAGTAAATACCAGGACTTAGCAATATTTGATTGATCACAATTCGGTATATTCCATTTATTATAAAGGTTCCTAAGGAATTCATTATAGGAATGTTTCCAATAGAAATGGTTTGCTTTTGCACATCGAAACCAAAAATTAATCTCGCAGATACATATAATTCGGAAGAATAGGTGAGTGATTCATACACAGCATCCCTTTCTTTTATTGAGGGTTCTAGCAATTGATATCCTTTCGCAAATAATTGAAATGCAATTTCGTGATCTGGATCTTTAATTGTTGGAAACTTCTCAAGTTCTTCTGCCAAGCCTTGATTAATGAACCTAAAAAATCCCTCGAATTGGATCTGACTAAATCCGGGTATTGTGGACATTCCCTCATTTCCATTCCGGAGCATCTTAAGTTTCCTTTTTATCGAAGAAAAATTCCATTATCAGCTCACTCTTCATCAATCCCTATGGATCGATCTAGCAATCATGGAATCTATATTCTGTTTACTGAATCACATGAAATTCTAGGGAACTCCACATACGTATTTCATATATGTATTTCATACATATGAATAGAGACAATTACATATGAATAGAGACAATTTTGAGGAAAGTTCGAATTTGCCAGGGGTACAAATCGAATGAAAATGAATTGATAAAACATTCCTAGAAAAAAATTCTGCCACTTAATGATATTCTAATCAGATTGGATGGCAAAGATTTCTCATTTTATCTCCTTTCTATGAATGGGATAAAGCCATAATATAATAATTTATAAGCACTAGAAAGTTTGACTTTAGTTCGATTTAGAATAGCACGCTTAGTTTAATTTCAAAAAAGAATTTGAGGGTTCTTTTTTGTTTCGTAGTAGTAGAATTGCTAGAAAATATAGGATTTCATTGTAGAATCCTAAAATAAAGTAAGTCCTTTTTTTAAGTACATGCCAATCTAGTTATCCACCTCTCCACATATCCCTGCTTTTATCGTAATTTCACTTGGGTGGGCCAAGATGGTCAGGTCATACTCTATATCAGAGCAAATTTCCTTTTTTTATTCAAGATATTTAATGCAATGAAAAATTAAAGCACGATTCCCCATAGAGATATGTACATAAGGGGGATCCATGGATAATAATGCTGTTATGGATAATAATGCTGTTCGGACCTGGAGTTTACCTATACACGGATTAGGCATAAACCCATTCTATTTTATTATGCCATTAAAAGGAAGGGGGGGAGAGAATACTGATTTAAGAGTCGTTCACTACTGCAATTCAAAAAAAAGGAGAATTCTAGTTAATGGTTCCAATTTGTTCTGAATTTTGCAGCCTGTGACTGGAAATCCACTTTTTCTCCTTTTTCATCTCAATAGAAAGAAAAGGGAAGTTTTCTAGTGTTAGCAATGTGTGTTTTAAGATAGAATCCATGGAGGAGAATAATCGAAACTGGATCCAAAAAAAGCAGGAATAGATTTTTGGAAAAATATTGGAAAAAAGTAAGTAGAATTAGATTCAAGATAAAAGAAAGGGGGTTTTAGTAAGAAAACGTGGATGAATACTTGCTCTTTTCTCGATTTTAGATCGGATTTTTTGGCGGCATGGCCAAGCGGTAAGGCAGGGGACTGCAAATCCTTTATCCCCAGTTCAAATCTGGGTGCCGCCTGATCAATAAAATACTTAGGCTTATCAATAAAATACTTAGGCTTATAGTACTGATCGAACTCGACAAATTCGTACCCCGCATAAGCTGGAGCAAGAGAATAACTAGGCCTGGCGATACTGGATTTTGAGAATCCATAGTTCTATTAGGGTTTGTTTTGTCGGTAGTGGCCCAATCGGCTACCAATAGGGATGAGGTAGCGTTTACTTATTCTTTTATTAATTTGAATTGATTCTTAATTGATTCGATTCGAGAATTTAAAACTACGAGGCTAAGATGTCAGAAATCTTGATATTCAAAGGGCTCCTAAGGGGCATTCTTTTTTTTTCAATCTAAGATTGAAGAAGGGACTCCACGAAGGAATATCAAGACTTCCTAATTATTATACATTTTATTTATCGTACATCTTATGCTACCTACATACACTAAAGTAAGGGCTACTGATTCCGTCGAGAATCAGATTGAATAGGCTGATCAAAAATCAATTTCGGAGTTGTGGATAAAGTCTCCTCATTCTTTCATAGAATGATAGAAAGCGGGGCTGTAGGGTTTAGGTTAAAAATAAACATAGGCAAGGTAGGTATCCAATAAATATTTATCTATCCTAATTTTATGGTATATTCTGACGTCCTTTGCTTATAAAAAAAAGGTAACAAAAGGAAGAAAAAATCTTTCTATTCCCGCGTCTTCCATTCAGGACATCATCCCCGTACTCTTTTTTAAGGAAAAGGGCTATGTATCGTATTTATACTTAATGCTCTCCAATTCTACCAGAAATCCTATAAGAATTTGTTAGGAGTAAATTCCTTGAACTGATTCATCCATAGCCTTAGGGCAGAATCCCTTTTTGACTCTGTACCCTTGATTCCACTATGATTATTGATCAATAGTAGAATAATTTCTTCATAGAAATAGGAGACATAATTTACATGGATATAGTAAGTCTCGCTTGGGCTGCTTTAATGGTAGTCTTTACATTTTCTCTTTCACTAGTAGTATGGGGGAGGAGTGGACTCTAGGGATACTACTAATTGATTGAGTAGTCGAATTGTTGTATCAACTCTTTTCTTTAATTGATCCTTTTGCATTAATCATTTTGCCAAACTTTATTCTTTCTTTCTTTAGTTTTGTTTCACTCCTGTAAGAAACTCTTGTAAGAAGGAGTCGTTCTATTCTACTCTATAGAAATAGAAAGAGCGATTACAGCAATTCATAATTTCTACTAGAAGTGACGAATGGTTAAAAAAGTTCTATACATAAGAAAATTAGACTTTCTTCCACGGAGCTATTCACAACATATCGCACACTTTCCATTTGTTTTATACTCTTTTCTTATTCTTAGAAAAATTTTTATGCTCTTTTGAAGCATCTCGCCGCATGTTTAAGCATGAAAGATTCGCTGATTTTGACTTTTACTTTTTTTCTTTTACTATAGTCTATTCTCATATTATTTTTCTCTCCCTCCATGGATTCTTTCGTGAAGAATTGTCTTCGATTTTTTTATTTTGACTTGATTGAAATTAAGTGGATGCAGTGAAAAAAGAAATTGAATTATACTACTATTTCAATCTACTAATCTATTCTATGTAGATTCAAGATAATATAATAGAAAGACTCTAAAGTGTGGTAGAAAAAACTATATGTAGTTCTTTCTACCACACTTTATGATTCCAACCAGATCCTTTCATTTAAGACTTGGATTTTTCTTTTATTTAATCCCTTTTTCATTTCTTCAATGATTAATTGGAATTCCAATTAATCATTTTGGCTGACTGTTTTTACATAAATAATAAGTAAAAAGGCAGTAGGAACTAGAATGAACAGTGCAGTAGCAATAAATGCGAGAATATTGACTTCCATAACCTCTTTTTTTTTCGCAATAACTCGGGATGTAATCCCATGGAGAGGAAAAAGGGGTATCCTGTAAATTCAAGGGGAGGACTTGCATTCTGATAATACTGAATCAATTCAATATTATGAATATCGGATCTATCAAATCAATTCATGGTTGAGAGTGGAATAGTATAACATAGGAAGATCCCTTATTCATACTAAGACCAAAATTGGTTTTTTGATTGGATTAGGAATTCTCTCTTTTTTTCATCCTTTTCTACTTTTTCTTTTCTATATCTATAACCCACGATCTTTCTTATCTTATCCAATTTCCCTTCCTTTTTCTTATAGTTATACATACAATTATGTATGTATGTATTATATGACCGACTTTCTATGGGTCACATAGACATACAAATAAGCAGTAGAAGTAGAAGTGAGATGGAGAAAAGAGGGCTTAAATAAAAAAAATCGAATATTTTCAATTTAGGAAAAAGGGCGTTTGCTTTGCTTGGTTTTTCTTTTATTTTATTAGGTTACTATCAATATCCACTTTTTGGGTCTAAAGATGAGAGCGGATCCATAAAAAAGGAGTCCGCAAATGGAATGAGAATGAGATAGATTCTTTCCAATTAGTCATTGAACATACACAAACAAAGTTGGAACTACAAAATGGAAGGGGCCTGGTTTAACCCAAAAAGTACTAATTATATTAAATTCACTGTCTAAGAATAAATGAATACAATTTATGTATGGATTCCGATAAAATACCGGTACTCTATTCCATAATCCATAAGAGTCGAATAGGAAGTTAAGATGAGGATGGTATCATCATAAGGATAGAGTAATATCCTAAATTATACTAATCCACGTATGATATGTATTTCTTTCTTTATCAACCGGGAGTAGTGAAAAAAGAAATTCCTATAGGCCTTCCCTCCCTCTTTAATGAAAAATGCGAAATCAAAAAAGTGAAGTAAGGATGCCCCATAGGTATTTGATCCTGTCTCCTGCCCCCTTTTTTTGATGGAAATTTTTTATGGAAAAAGGAAAGATGAATTTACCCATTCATTGAACCCTAGTTCGGGACTGACGGGGCTCGAACCCGCAGCTTCCGCCTTGACAGGGCGGTGCTCTGACCAATTGAACTACAATCCCCGCGGGGTGTATGGCATACCTATACCTATTTTTAAATAGAACCATAAGAAGATTCGATTCGTCTGTCGTACTCTAAGAAATAGACGAATCATATACTACATACCCATATATCGTATGTGGGTATAGTGAGAGTGACATAACTAGTATGTCGCGATTTTTTATCGCTTAAAATGGATGATAATCCACCTTTCAATAAGAAAAACTCTTTTGTTTGTAAAAAAGGAATGAGAGAAATATGGATTAGAAAGAAATTTCCCCCTTTCTCTTTATCCTTTATTTCTATGGATCAGACATTTTTTTTTATGGAAGAAAAAAAATGGATTTAGTTCATATTCACGAAGCCCTAGATTTTTGGGCCGAGCTGGATTTGAACCAGCGTAGACATATCGTCAACGAATTTACAGTCCGTCCCCATTAACCGCTCGGGCATCGACCCAGGAAGAATTTATTCTAGGGTTTTTGATAATCTATGATTAACCTCCTTTCATAATACTCCCTACCCCCAGGGGAAGTCGAATCCCCGCTGCCTCCTTGAAAGAGAGATGTCCTGAACCACTAGACGATAGGGGCATCACTAAACGATAGGGCCATATACAACCGCTCGTCATTATACTATAATGATAGTATGAGCAGTTTTTTAGAATTGTCAATATACTCGAAGAGTATAACTAGATCCAAAGCAAAGAGTCTTTCCTACTTTTCTGTTATGCTTTCTTAGGATTTTTTTTTAGTTGATGGTTAGGTTAATTCACGGATCATCTCCTACTTTTTAGGGAAATTCATTTAAAGGGTATAGAATAAGAATAGATTAATAAAAGGGATTCTAGATTAGTTCAGTACAGGTAGTGATTTGATTGATCTAACAGGAAAAAGAGTCCAATTTGATTTCTTTTTTGCAATTTACACTCCGTGCTTCATTTAGTGTTCAGACCAAAAATGCATGCATCCCACACTAAGTCATAAAATTCAAGAAAAAAATAGAGAAATTTTCAAAAACAAAGAAAAAAAGGTGAATAAATAATAAATTTAGTAGAAAAGTACTTTATCGGATTCGAACCGATGACTTACGTCTTACCATGGCATTACTCTACCACCAAATTAAAAAGCCCTTTATCGGATTTGAACCGATGACTTATGCCTTACCATGGCATTACTCTACCACTGAGTTAAAAGGGCTTTTTATTCAATTCCAAAATTAGCCACTTTGATTTCCCATTATGGGTCTACTGCATAATGTACATAATATATGTACATATAGAGATATATGTAGAGATTATATATGTATATATCGAGATCGAGATATAGAAGTTTATTCATGGCAAGGTTCAAAATCTTGAGAAAATCAAGAAAAATAAGAAAATCTTTCATATTCTCTCTTATCACTTGCACAAAGTAGAGGTTTTTTTTTATTTTATTATATAAAAAAATACGTATAATAAAATACGTGAAGAGAGGGTTGACACACTAAAAAATTATGAGTATAGTAGTATCCAATATATTTGAAGAGGGTAAGTTCATAGGTATGTAAACACGATCTCGTACGACTCACTAAACCAAAGCACGAAAGTTATATTATATTCTATTGTTTAGAGGAGGGAAACAAATATGATTCAATTGTTGAATAATATAAGAGAAAAGGCCAAAGGGGCAATAAGAGCTGCTGTCAAAAAAATGGTAGACTTTTTCTTTTTTATCTTTAGGCTATTGACTTTTCACGTGCTCAGAACGTTCTGCAGAATTAGGGACTTTTTTCTTTTATTGGCTGATCTTATGGTGAGATTTTTCTCCATTTATGTTTTACTTCCTATAATTCTAATTGGGTGGGGTATAAAGGAATTCGCGCTCTTCATATACCCATATGGCTGGTTAGTAATTTTCAGTGAGATACTTCTTATCTGTTTTGGTGAGAGATTGAAACTATTTTTAACAGGCATCTCTTGGAAAAACCTTCGAGTTCAAAACTTTTCCATTTTTCTTAAAAAGTTTTGGACGGATTTGTTGAAGCGATTTTTAACAGGTACCCCTTGGAAAGGGGGTACTTGAATATTCTCCAAGGATTCTAGTTGTTGCATTTTGAACAAACTATGTTAGAGTTTTAGCAACAATTTGCTTGTAAAAAGTGGGCAGTAGAATTTATATTGCAGAGTATAAAAATTATTCTACTGCCTGCCCAACAAAAAATAATAAACCATACCCTACATACCTAACTCCTCCCGGCTATGGGTTTTCTGTTTCCGAAGACTAGGAAAAAAGGAGGATTCTGGAACCCTAAGGGTTCGATGGTATATGGATATGAAAAATATAAGATTTCCGATCCTAGCGGGAAAAGGAAGGGAACAGATACCCAATATGATTCTTGAGAGGAACATTTGGTAATGGTCTTGGTCCTCTATGCTTTTTTTATGTGTTCTTAGTTCTATTCATCTTCTTTGATTCTTTTAAACAAGAATCTAATAAACTAGAATTGAGTGGAAAAGAGGGGAGGAAATTAGTAAATGGAGAGGATCGACTAACCAGAGACATTTAGGATCTTCTTTACATCAGGTAAATCCGTCGGGTCCTGTCCGCCTTTCTCTTTAAGTTACGACTCTTTGTTTCTTGCTTCTCTCAAGCCATAGGGAAAGTCTATGATGAATTTTTGAAATTCATCTCACTCTTTCTCTAGGGCTCGGACTTCATGATAAGTGGGGGAAGAAAACATCTTCCCCAATTTCTTTGTTCAGAATTGAACAAAAAGGAAAAGGAAGAAAGGGATTTAAGGGGGCAGTGCTGCCCCCTATATCTCCTAGTGTATATTGTAGGAATAATCAAACTATTCCTTACAGCAGTCTGGCACACTTACGTCCTCGCAAAGCAAATAATGATCATTGTAGTCGTAACCATAGAATAAGAATACGACCCTAATCGAAATGCATACATTAGGTTCATACGCTATTGGGATGGTAAGAAGATATGTATTTTACAGACCAGAGAGGCTATCTAAACCCTAAAATAAAGGCCCGCGATCGAAGTACCAATCGCTCACTGTCATGAACCTTCTCCATTTGATTCAATAAGGGGGAATTAGCCTCCTTCTCGAATGGCTACCCTTGACAAAGGGTAGCGTTGGTATCATAATCTACATGTAGCGGGTATAGTTTAGTGGTAAAAGTGTGATTCGTTCTATTAATAACTGAATTTGAAATGATATACTTAAGGTGTCCTTAAGTTTTTTATATTCCGATGAAAACTTTAGTTCTTATAAAGGATTTAATCCTTTTCCTCTCAATAGCATATTGAGGAAGAATATACATTCTCGCGATTTGTATCCAAAGACTAATGGAAATTGCATCCAAAATACAAATTGGATTATGAGTACAGAGTCGCGAAGCATAATTTTGCATTGGATTAAGTATTCCCATTTTTTAAATATGAGTAAAGGATCTATGGATGAAGATACAAAAAAGTTTATTTCCAATCGTAACTAAATCTTCTTTTGTTAAAAAAGGAAATGGAAGCCTAATAGCTAAAAAACGGTAGTTTTGGTTTACTAGAACCATCAGCATATTGTTTCAGCTCGGTGGAAACCCAATTCTTTTCCTCAGGATCTCTTGAATAAAATTAGGGAACGAAGTAAGTAGATTAGATAGATTTAGTAGAATTTCTATTTCCTACTCTATAGGGATCATCTAGAAAGCGGAGAGCTTTGGTTCCATTCAGATAGAAAAGCTGACATAGATGTTAAGTGGTGAGAATATCCATAAAGGAGCCGAATGAAATCCAAATTTCATGTTCGGTTTTGAATTAGAGACGTTAAAAATAATCAACCAACGTCGACTATAACCCCTAGCCTTCCAAGCTAACGATGCGGGTTCGATTCCCGCTACCCGCTCCATTCTGTATAAAAGGACTATTCTATTTGTCTAGACATGGTAGAGGCCTGTATTCAACCTTTTTCGTCCACCAGTTTCCGGCCCTCCAGAGCGGAGTAGAGCAGTTTGGTAGCTCACGAGGCTCATAACCTTGAGGTCACGGGTTCGATTCCCGTCTCCGCACTTAGCTGTCTGTATAAAAGGACTATTCTATTTGTATGGATAAGGACTATTCTATTTGTATGGATATGGTAGAGGGCTGGGCGGTATCCAACCCTTTTTTATTCATTAGTTCCCGGCCCTAGAGGGCCAAATTGAGCAGTTTACAAAGTCACTTGCCCCTACAAGAAGAACTCTCAAGGCTCCTTCCTACCCTGCAGAAAAGAAAAATGAAATGAAAGAAAGGCACAGTCTACCTCCCTTCCCTTTAAAAGCAGTTTGCCAGTTGTTCGTCTCGGTGAATCCCTGATTTAGGGAGTCCTGTTGGCGAGTTCAATTCCCGCCGCCGGAGCCCCCTTTTTTTTGAGTGGGGTGCAAAGGAAGGGTAAGATAGTAAGGGATACGGTATTAGACTAACACCTACTTAATTTAATATAAGTAGTTAAGTAGTCAACTAGACTAAATTTTTTATCATAGTACCTTACTAAATTAAGCTGGCGAGCGGCGGGAATCGAACCCGTATCTTCTCC